GTCCTTGTAGCTTACATAAAGCATGACACTGAAGATGTCAAGACGGCTGCCACAAACACCCAAGGACAAAAGACTTAGTCCTAACCTTACTGTTAGTTGTTGCTAGGTTTATACATGCAAGTATCCGCGCCCCAGTGAGGACGCCCTGGACACCCAATCCGGGTAGATAGGAGCAGGCATCAGGCACACCTATAACCGTAGCCCAAGACGCCCAGCAATTGCCACGCCCCCACGGGTTCTCAGCAGTAGTTAATATTAAGCAATGAGTGTAAACTTGACTTAGCCATAGCAAATCAGAGCCGGTAAATCCTGTGCCAGCCACCGCGGTCATACAGGAGGCTCAAATTAACTTTATAACGGCGTAAAGAGTGGTCGCATGTTATCCAAGTAGCTAAGATTAAAAGGCAGCTGAGCTGTCATAAGCCCAAGATGCCCATAAGGCCTCCGTCTTCAAAGAAGATCTTAGAACAACGATCAATTGAATCCACGAAAGCCAGGACCCAAACTGGGATTAGATACCCCACTATGCCTGGCCCTAAATCTTGATGCTCGATATTACCTGAGCATCCGCCCGAGAACTACGAGCACAAACGCTTAAAACTCTAAGGACTTGGCGGTGCTCCAAACCCACCTAGAGGAGCCTGTTCTGTAATCGATGATCCACGATATTACCTGACCATTCCTTGCACGAAGCAGCCTATATACCGCCGTCGCCAGCCCACCTTTCCTGACAGCCCAACAGTGGACGCAATAGCCTAACCCGCTAGCAAGACAGGTCAAGGTATAGCCCACGGAATGGAAGCAATGGGCTACATTTTCTAGACTAGAACATACGGATAAGGGTATGAAACTGCCCTTGGAAGGCGGATTTAGCAGTAAAGAGAGACAATTGAGCCCTCTTTAAGCCGGCTCTGGAGCACGTACATACCGCCCGTCACCCTCCTCATAAGCGACCAATTCACCCTATACCTAATAAGCCATTCAGCTAAAGATGAGGTAAGTCGTAACAAGGTAAGTGTACCGGAAGGTGCACTTAGACTACCAAGACGTAGCTTTAACAAAAGCATTCAGCTTACACCTGAAAGATATCTGCTAAAACCAGATCGTCTTGATGCCAAATTCTAGCCCAACATACATTGACCTGGAATAACAAAGCTACTACTTAAACCCAACTAAAGCATTTACTAGTCTTAGTATAGGCGATAGAAAAGACACCATTGGAGCGATAGAGATCACGTACCGTAAGGGAAAGATGAAATAACAATGAACAAGCCAAGCTATAAACAGCAAAGATCAACCCTTGTACCTCTTGCATCATGGTCTAGCAAGAAAAACCAAGCAAAATGAATTTAAGTTTGCCACCCCGAAACCCAAGCGAGCTACCTATGAGCAGCTATTATTGAGCGAACCCGTCTCTGTGGCAAAAGAGTGGGACGACTTGTTGGTAGAGGTGAAAAGCCAATCGAGCTGGGTGATAGCTGGTTGCCTGTGAAACGAATCTAAGTTCACTCTTAATTCTTCTCCAAGGAAGACTAAACCCTAATGAAGCGAATTAAGGGCTATTTAAAGGGGGTACAGCTCCTTTAAAAAAGAATACAATCTCTACGAGCGGATAAATAACCTTCACAAAAACTTATTGTGGGCCCTCAAGCAGCCATCAACAAAGAGTGCGTTAAAGCTCCGTACCCTAAAAATATAAGAACAATATGAATCCCTCCTCACTAACAGGCTAACCTATACCCAAATAGGAGAATTAATGCTAGAATGAGTAACCAGGGTCCTCCCTCTACGACGCAAGCTTACATCAATACATTATTAACAAATACCCAATATACGATCAATACAACAAGCAGAGTATTAAGCACATTGTTAACCCGACAGAGGAGCGTCCATTAAGAAAGATTAAAACCTGCAAAAGGAACTAGGCAAACCCGTCAAGGCCCGACTGTTTACCAAAAACATAGCCTTCAGCACACCAAAGCAAGTATTGAAGGTGATGCCTGCCCGGTGACCTGAGGTTTAACGGCCGCGGTATCCTAACCGTGCAAAGGTAGCGCAATCAATTGTCCCATAAATCGAGACTAGTATGAATGGCTAAACGAGGTCTTAACTGTCTCTTGCAGGCAATCGGTGAAATTGATCTCCCTGTGCAAAAGCAGGGATAACCCCATAAGACGAGAAGACCCTGTGGAACTTCAAAATCAGCTGCCACCCCAAAATACATACACACCCATCGGGTTCACTTACACGTAAGCCACTGGCATGCATTTTTTCGGTTGGGGCGACCTTGGAGAAAAACAAATCCTCCAAAAATTGGACCATCACTCTAGACTAAGAGCAACCCCTCAAAGTGCGAACAGCAACCAGACCCAATACAATTGATCAATGGACCAAGCTACCCCAGGGATAACAGCGCAATCTCCTCCAAGAGTCCATATCGACGAGGAGGTTTACGACCTCGATGTTGGATCAGGACATCCTAGTGGTGCAGCCGCTACTAAGGGCTCGTTTGTTCAACGATTAACAGTCCTACGTGATCTGAGTTCAGACCGGAGCAATCCAGGTCGGTTTCTATCTATGATAAACTCTTCCCAGTACGAAAGGAGAGGAAAAGTGAGGCCAATACCACCAGCAAGCCTTCGCCTTAAGTAATGAAGCCAACTTAATTACAAAAGGCTATCACGTTCCACCACACCCTAGAAAAGGGCCAGCTAGCGTGGCAGAGCTCGGTAAATGCAAAAGGCTTAAGTCCTTTAACTCAGAGGTTCAAATCCTCTCCCTAGCTTCCCATGGCCAACTACCCCCTGCTAGTCAATCTCATTATAGCCCTCTCCTATGCCCTTCCTATTCTTATCGCAGTAGCCTTCCTAACGCTAGTAGAACGTAAAATCCTAAGTTACATACAAGGCCGAAAGGGTCCAAACATTGTCGGCCCATTCGGACTACTACAACCCCTAGCAGACGGAATCAAACTGTTTATCAAAGAGCCTATCCGCCCATCAACATCCTCCCCCATTCTATTCATCGCCACCCCTATGCTAGCCCTCCTGCTAGCAATCTCCATCTGAACCCCTCTCCCCCTTCCATTTCCTCTCGCCGACCTTAACCTGGGCATACTATTTCTACTAGCTATGTCAAGTCTGGCCGTATACTCCATCCTCTGATCGGGATGAGCCTCCAACTCAAAATACGCTTTAATCGGAGCACTACGAGCAGTAGCCCAAACCATCTCCTACGAAGTCACCCTTGCCCTCATTCTACTGTCCGTAGTACTTCTCAGCGGCAGCTACACCCTTAGCACCCTCGCAGTTACCCAAGAACCCCTCTACCTAATCTTCCCCTGCTGACCCCTGGCCATAATATGATATGTCTCTACACTAGCCGAAACAAACCGCGCCCCATTTGACCTAACCGAAGGCGAATCCGAGCTCGTATCGGGGTTCAACGTTGAATATGCAGCCGGACCCTTCGCCCTATTCTTCCTAGCTGAATACGCAAACATTATACTCATAAACACACTGACCGCCATCCTATTCTTCAACCCAAGTATGCTTAACCCTCCCCAAGAGCTATACCCCCTGATCCTAGCTACAAAAGTCCTCCTCCTGTCAGCAGGGTTCCTGTGAGTCCGCGCCTCCTACCCGCGATTCCGATATGACCAACTAATGCACCTACTATGAAAAAACTTCCTACCACTCACACTAGCCCTATGTCTATGACACATCAGCATACCGATCTGCTATGCAGGACTACCCCCCTACTCAAGAACCCAAGGAAATGTGCCTGAGTATCAAGGGCCACTATGATAAAGTGGACACAGAGGTGCACCAATCCTCTCATTTCCTGCCACCTTAGAAAAGTAGGAATCGAACCTACACTGGAGGAATCAAAACCCTCCATACTTCCCTTATATTACTTTCTAGTAGGGTCAGCTAACTAAGCTATCGGGCCCATACCCCGAAAATGATGGTTCAACTCCTTCCCCTGCTAGTGAACCCGCAAGCAAAACTAATTTGCACCATAAGCCTCATTCTGGGGTCAACTATTACACTCTCGAGCAACCACTGAGTCACAGCCTGAACTGGACTCGAAATCAATACCCTAGCTATCCTCCCACTAATTGCCAAGTCCCACCACCCGCGAGCCATCGAAGCTGCTACTAAGTACTTCCTAGTCCAAGCTGCCGCCTCTGCCCTAATCCTGTTCTCCAGCATAACCAACGCATGATACACCGGACAGTGAGATATCACCCAACTGACCTGCCCAACCTCATGCCTAATCCTAACCGCAGCCATCGCAATAAAACTTGGACTGGCTCCATTCCATTTCTGATTTCCCGAAGTTCTGCAAGGCTGCTCCCTAACTACCGGCCTACTCCTGTCCACAGCCATGAAATTCCCACCAATCACATTATTCCTCATAACCTCACAATCGCTAAACCCCACTCCACTTATTGCCATGGCCATTCTCTCCGCAGCCCTAGCAGGATGAATAGGGCTCAACCAAACCCAAGTCCGAAAAATCCTGGCTTTCTCATCCATTTCCCACCTGGGCTGAATAACTGCCATTCTCGTATACAGCCCAAAACTTGCTCTACTAAACTTCTATCTATATGTAGTAATAACTGCAGCTGTCTTTCTAACTCTAAACTCAATCAAAACCCTAAACCTCTCCATACTAATAACCACCTGAACAAAAACCCCAGCACTAAGCGCAGTATTAATGCTCACCCTGCTCTCACTCGCAGGACTCCCGCCTCTGACGGGCTTCCTCCCTAAATGACTTATTATTCAAGAACTAACCAAACAGAGCATGGCCCCGGCGGCAACAATTATAGCCCTCCTCTCCCTACTGAACTTGTTCTTCTACCTCCGACTCGCATACTGCGCAACAATCACACTTCCACCCCACAGCACTAACCACATAAAACGATGACACATTAACAAGCCAGTTAGCCCCTTAGTCGCCATCTTAACCTCCACATCCCTAATCCTTCTACCAATTTCACCCATAATCCTCGCCATTGTCTAAGAAACTTAGGATCACTTAAACCGAAGGCCTTCAAAGCCTTAAACAAGAGTTAAACCCTCTTAGTTTCTGCTAAGATTCGCAGGATACTACCCTGCATCTTCTGAATGCAACCCAGATGCTTTAATTAAGCTAGAACCTTACTACTAGACAGATGGGCTTCGATCCCACGAAATATACGGTTAACAGCCGCATGCCCAAGCCTAACGGGCTTCTGCCTAAGGCCCCGGTGTACTATCAATACACATCAATGAGCTTGCAACTCACCATGAACTTCACTACAGAGCCGATAAGAAGAGGAATCAAACCTCTGTAAAAAGGACTACAGCCTAACGCTTAAACACTCAGCCATCTTACCTGTGACATTCATCAACCGGTGATTATTCTCAACCAACCACAAAGATATCGGCACTCTCTACCTAATCTTCGGCGCATGAGCCGGAATAGTAGGTACCGCCCTAAGTCTCCTCATTCGAGCAGAATTAGGCCAACCAGGTGCCCTACTAGGCGACGACCAAATCTACAACGTGGTTGTTACCGCCCATGCCTTCGTAATAATCTTCTTCATAGTTATACCAATTATAATCGGAGGGTTCGGAAACTGACTAGTCCCCCTAATAATCGGAGCCCCAGACATAGCATTCCCCCGAATAAACAACATAAGCTTTTGACTCCTCCCCCCATCCTTCCTTCTCCTCCTAGCCTCCTCCACAGTAGAAGCCGGAGCAGGAACAGGCTGAACCGTCTATCCTCCCCTCGCTGGTAATCTAGCACACGCAGGGGCTTCAGTAGACTTAGCTATCTTCTCCCTACACCTAGCAGGAATCTCCTCAATCCTAGGTGCCATCAACTTCATCACAACAGCAATCAACATAAAACCGCCTGCCCTCTCACAATACCAAACCCCCCTGTTCGTCTGATCAGTTCTAATCACTGCAGTGCTACTCCTACTATCCCTCCCCGTCCTTGCCGCTGGTATCACTATGCTCCTCACCGACCGCAACCTAAACACAACCTTCTTCGACCCAGCAGGAGGAGGAGACCCAGTACTATACCAACACCTCTTCTGATTCTTCGGCCACCCCGAAGTCTATATTCTTATCCTCCCAGGATTCGGAATCATTTCCCACGTCGTAGCCTACTACGCAGGGAAAAAAGAACCTTTCGGCTACATAGGAATAGTATGAGCCATACTATCTATCGGCTTCCTAGGGTTTATCGTATGAGCCCACCACATGTTCACAGTAGGAATAGACGTAGACACCCGAGCATACTTCACCTCTGCCACCATAATCATTGCTATCCCAACAGGAATTAAAGTCTTCAGCTGACTGGCAACATTGCACGGAGGAACAATCAAATGAGACCCGCCCATGTTATGAGCACTAGGGTTCATCTTCCTATTTACCATCGGAGGCCTAACTGGAATCGTCCTAGCAAACTCTTCACTAGACATTGCCCTACATGACACCTACTACGTAGTAGCCCACTTCCACTACGTCCTGTCTATAGGCGCAGTATTTGCAATCCTAGCAGGATTTACCCACTGATTCCCCCTATTTACAGGGTACACCCTCCACTCCACCTGAGCCAAAATCCACTTCGGCGTAATATTCATCGGGGTCAACCTAACCTTCTTCCCCCAGCACTTCCTAGGCCTTGCCGGCATGCCTCGACGATACTCAGACTACCCAGATGCCTACACACTATGAAATACCATCTCCTCGGTGGGCTCACTAATCTCCCTAACAGCCGTATTCATGATAGTCTTCCTCATCTGAGAAGCCTTCGCATCAAAACGCAAAGCATTCCAACCAGAACTAACAAGCACGAACATTGAATGAATCCATGGCTGCCCACCTCCATTCCACACCTTTGAGGAACCAGCCTTCGTCCAAGTCCAAGAAAGGAAGGAGTCGAACCCCCATATGTTGGTTTCAAGCCAACCGCATAAACCACTTATGCTTCTTTCTCATTGAGGTGTTAGTAAAACATATTACATAGTTTTGTCAAGACTAAATCACAGGTGAAACCCCAGTACACCTCACCCCACAAACATGGCCAACCACTCACAATTCGGTTTCCAAGACGCTTCATCCCCTATCATAGAAGAACTCATACAATTTCACGACCACGCTCTAATAGTTGCCCTAGCCATTTGCAGCCTAGTCCTATATCTACTAGCCCTCATACTCACAGAAAAACTATCATCAAGTACCGTTGATGCCCAAGAAATCGAACTCGTCTGGACCATCCTACCAGCTGCAGTACTAATCATACTCGCCCTGCCGTCATTACGCATCCTCTACATAATAGACGAAATCAACGAGCCAGATCTGACCCTAAAAGCCATCGGCCATCAGTGGTACTGAACCTACGAATACACCGACTTCAAAGACCTGACATTCGACTCCTACATAATCCCCACATCAGACTTGCCCCTAGGACACTTCCGCCTCCTAGAAGTTGACCACCGCGTTATCGTACCGACAGACTCCAAAGTCCGTGTAATTGTCACCGCCGATGACGTTCTACACTCATGAGCCGTCCCAAGCCTTGGCGTAAAAACTGACGCAATCCCAGGACGCCTCAACCAAACCTCTTTCTTAACCCCCCGACCCGGAATCTACTACGGACAGTGCTCAGAAATCTGCGGGGCCAACCATAGCTTCATACCAATCGTAGTCGAATCAACCCCCCTAGCTAACTTTGAGAACTGATCCTCCCTACTATCCTCCTAATCATTAAGAAGCTATGAAACAGCGCTAGCCTTTTAAGCTAGAGACAGAGGACTCACACCTCCTTAATGATATGCCCCAACTAAACCCAAACCCCTGATTTTTTATCATGCTCACTTCATGACTCACCCTGTCTCTAATCATCCAACCAAAACTCCTCTCTTTCATTACCATAAACCCCCCATCCAACAAAACACCTACTGCCCCTAAAACAACCCCCTGAACCTGACCATGAACCTAAGCTTCTTCGACCAATTCTCGAGCCCATCACTTCTAGGTATCCCCCTAATCCTCATCTCATTGACATTCCCAGCCCTACTCTTACCCTCCCTAGAAAACCGCTGAATTACTAATCGACTTTCGACCCTTCAACTGTGATTCATTAACCTAATCACAAAACAACTAATAATACCCCTGCACAAAAAAGGCCACAAATGAGCCCTAATCCTAACATCACTCATAATCTTCCTCCTGCTAATCAACCTCCTAGGACTCCTACCCTACACATTCACACCAACTACCCAACTATCCATAAACCTAGCCCTAGCATTCCCCCTATGATTAGCAACCCTCCTCACAGGCCTACGCAACCAACCTTCCGCTACCCTAGGCCACCTCCTACCAGAGGGAACCCCCACCCCCCTAATCCCCGCCCTAATCCTAATCGAGACCACCAGCCTCCTCATCCGACCCCTAGCATTAGGCGTACGCCTAACAGCCAACCTCACAGCAGGCCATCTTCTCATCCAACTCATCTCCACCGCCACTACAGTACTATTCTCGACAATGCCAGCAGTCTCCCTACTCACACTACTAATCCTGTTCCTACTGACTATCCTAGAAGTAGCAGTAGCCATAATCCAAGCCTATGTTTTCGTACTCCTCCTAAGCCTCTACCTACAAGAAAACATCTAACACCAATGGCACACCAAGCACACTCTTATCATATAGTAGACCCCAGCCCATGACCCATCTTCGGAGCCGCCGCCGCCCTTCTTACTACCTCAGGCCTAACCATGTGATTCCACTATCACACCCCTTATCTCTTAATTATTGGCCTTACCTCCACCATTTTAGTTATATTCCAATGATGACGCGACATTGTACGAGAAAGCACCTTCCAGGGCCACCACACCCCCCTCGTCCAAAAGGGCTTACGGTACGGCATGGTCCTATTCATCACATCAGAAGCCTTCTTCTTCCTAGGCTTCTTCTGAGCATTCTTCCACTCAAGCCTAGCCCCCACCCCAGAACTAGGAGGGCAATGACCTCCTGTAGGAATCAAACCCCTAGACCCAATAGACGTACCCCTACTAAACACTGCCATCCTCCTGGCCTCCGGAGTCACCGTCACATGAGCCCACCACAGCATCACAGAAGCTAACCGAAAACAAGCCATCCAAGCCCTCACCCTCACCGTCCTCCTAGGCTTCTACTTCACCGCCCTCCAAGCCATAGAATACTATGAAGCCCCATTCTCCATCGCAGACAGTGTTTATGGCTCAACCTTTTTCGTAGCCACAGGATTCCACGGCCTACACGTAATCATTGGCTCTACATTCCTCCTAGTATGCCTCCTGCGCCTAATCAAATTCCACTTTACCTCAAACCACCACTTCGGATTTGAAGCGGCAGCATGATACTGACACTTCGTAGATGTCGTATGACTATTCCTCTACATCTCTATCTACTGATGAGGTTCCTGCTCTTCTAGTATATTCATTACAATCGACTTCCAATCCTTAAAATCTGGTTCAACCCCAGAGAAGAGCAATGAATATGATCCTATTCATAATCATCCTGTCCCTAGCCCTAACCATTATCTTGACCGCCCTAAATTTTTGACTCGCCCAAATAAACCCAGACTCAGAAAAACTATCCCCATACGAATGTGGGTTCGACCCCCTAGGCTCTGCTCGCCTCCCATTCTCCATCCGATTCTTCCTAGTTGCCATCCTATTCCTCCTGTTCGACCTAGAAATTGCCCTCCTACTCCCCCTACCATGAGCCACTCAACTCCAACACCCCACCACTACACTAATCTGAGCCTCAACTCTAATTCTCCTCCTCACACTAGGATTAATCTACGAATGAGCCCAAGGAGGCCTAGAATGAGCAGAATAACAGAAAGTTAGTCTAACCAAGACAGTTGGTTTCGGCCCAACAGATTATAGCACCCACCCTATAACTTTCTTCATGTCCTACTTGCACCTAAGCTTTTACGCAGCCTTCACCCTAAGCAGCCTAGGCCTAGCTTTCCACCGAACACACCTTATCGCAGCACTACTATGTTTAGAAAGCATAATACTATCCCTATATGTCGCCTTAGCCATATGACCTATCCAAATACAAACCCCATCCTCCACCACCATCCCCATCCTCATACTAACATTCTCTGCCTGCGAAGCAGGCACAGGACTAGCCCTCCTAGTCGCCTCCACCCGAACCCACGGCTCTGACCACCTCCACAACTTCAACCTCCTACAATGCTAAAAATTATTATCCCAACAATCATACTACTCCCCTTAGCTCTCCTCTCCCCATGTAAACATCTATGAACCAACATCACCGCCCATAGCCTACTTATCGCTGCTATCAGCCTCCAATGACTAACCCCAACGTACTATCCAAGCAAAACCTCTACATTATGGACATCCATCGACCAAATCTCCTCCCCCCTTCTAGTCCTATCGTGCTGACTCCTACCCCTCATAATTCTAGCAAGCCAAAACCACCTAGAACAAGAGCCGCCCGCCCGCAAACGAATTTTCACTACAACCATAATTCTTGCCCAACCATCCATCCTCCTAGCCTTCTCCTCCTCAGAGCTCATACTATTCTACATTGCATTCGAAGCTACCCTAATTCCCACCCTAATTCTCATCACACGATGAGGAAACCAGCCAGAACGACTAAACGCCGGCATTTATCTACTCTTCTATACACTCGCCAGCTCCCTCCCCCTCCTCATCGCCATCATCCACCTCCACAACCAAATTGGCACCCTTTACCTCCCCATATTCAAACTAGAACACCCCACAATCTCATCCTCCTGATCCGGCCTATTATCAAGTCTTGCACTACTCATGGCCTTCATAGTAAAAGCCCCCCTATACGGCCTGCACCTATGACTACCCAAAGCCCACGTAGAGGCTCCAATCGCTGGCTCAATACTACTAGCAGCTCTCCTCCTAAAACTAGGAGGCTACGGCATCATACGAATCACCCTTCTAATCAACCCATCAACAAACAACCTACACTACCCCTTTATCACCCTGGCCCTATGAGGAGCACTAATAACCAGCGCCATTTGCCTCCGCCAAGTAGACTTAAAATCACTAATTGCATACTCCTCCGTCAGCCACATAGGACTAGTAGTAGCCGCAACCATAATCCAAACCCAATGAGCAATTTCGGGAGCAATAATCTTAATAATCTCGCACGGTCTCACCTCCTCAATACTATTCTGCCTAGCTAACACCAACTACGAACGAACCCACAGCCGAATCCTCCTCCTAGCTCGAGGCCTCCAACCCCTACTACCCCTCATGGCCACTTGATGACTCCTGGCTAATTTAGCAAACATAGCCCTCCCTCCAACAATCAACCTAATAGCAGAACTAACCATCATCATCGCCCTATTCAACTGATCCAACCTAACACTTATCCTCACGGGGGCCGCAATCTTACTAACCGCCTCCTACACCCTATACATACTTACAATAACACAGCGGGGCTCACTCCCATCCCACATCACATCCATCCAAAACTCCTCCACGCGAGAACATCTTCTTATAGCCCTACACATAATCCCTATAATCCTACTCATCTTAAAACCAGACCTCATCTCAGGCACTCCCATATGCAAGTATAGTTTCAACTCAAACATTAGACTGTGACTCTAAAGATAGAAGTTAAACCCTTCTTACCTGCCGAGGGGAGGTGTAACCAACGAGAACTGCTAATTCTTGCATCTGGGACTAAACCCCCCAGTCCCCTTACTTCAAAGGATAACAGTAATCCAATGGTCTTAGGAGCCACTCATCTTGGTGCAAATCCAAGTGAAAGTAATGGACCTATTACTAGTCCTAAATACATCTATACTACTCACCCTAGCAACCTTGCTCACCCCTATCATCTTCCCACTGCTCTCAGAAAGTCTTAAAAACACCCCCACCACCATCACGAACACAGTCAAAACTTCCTTCATAATCAGCTTAATCCCAATAACAATTCACCTGTACTCAGGATCAGAAAGCCTGACAACTCTCTGAGAATGGAAATTCATCATAAACTTTAAAATCCCCATCAGCCTCAAACTAGACTTCTACTCCCTCACATTCTTCCCAATCGCCCTATTCGTCTCCTGATCTATCCTACAATTCGCAACATGATATATAGCATCAGATCCCTACATCACAAAATTCTTCACCTACCTCCTACTTTTCCTAATCACCATACTCATCCTAATCCTCGCTAACAACCTATTCATCCTATTCATTGGCTGAGAAGGGGTAGGAATTATATCCTTCCTACTAATCAGCTGATGGCATGGCCGAGCAGAAGCAAACACCGCCGCTCTCCAGGCCGTACTATACAACCGAGTTGGAGACATCGGCCTCATTCTCTGCATAGCATGACTAGCATCTTCCATAAACACCTGAGAAATTCAACAAATTTCCTTACCACATCAGACCCCCACACTACCCCTCTTAGGCCTCATTCTAGCCGCAACTGGCAAATCCGCCCAATTTGGACTACACCCATGACTTCCCGCCGCTATAGAAGGCCCAACCCCCGTGTCCGCCCTACTCCACTCCAGCACTATAGTAGTAGCCGGGATCTTCCTACTTATCCGAACCCACCCCCTATTCAGTAACAATCAAACTGCCCTAACCCTCTGCCTCTGCCTTGGAGCCCTCTCCACCCTATTTGCCGCCACATGCGCTCTCACCCAAAATGACATCAAAAAAATCATTGCCTTCTCTACTTCAAGCCAACTAGGCCTCATAATAGTCACAATCGGACTAAACCTCCCCCAACTAGCCTTCCTTCACATTTCAACCCACGCATTCTTCAAGGCCATGCTGTTCCTATGTTCCGGATCTATCATCCACAGCCTAAACGGCGAACAGGACATCCGAAAAATAGGGGGACTCCAAAAACTGCTACCCACAACCACCTCATGCCTAACCATCGGGAACCTAGCCCTAATAGGAACCCCCTTCCTTGCTGGCTTCTACTCAAAAGACCAAATCATCGAATGCCTAAGCACATCATATCTAAACTCCTGAGCCCTCCTACTAACCCTCTTGGCCACATCCTTCACCGCAGTTTATACAATCCGCATAACCTTACTAGTCCAAGCCGGTTTCGTACGAATCCCCCCTCTAGCCCCAATCAACGAAAACAACCCAGCAGTATACTCCCCAATTACCCGCCTAGCACTAGGAAGCATCATAGCTGGACTCATCCTCACCTCATACATCCCCCCAACAAAAACTCCGCCCATAACCATACCCCTGTACATTAAAATCACAGCCATCATCATTACCGCCCTAGGAATCGTCCTAGCCCTAGAAATCTCAAAAATAACCCAAACCTTAATCCTTACAAAACAAGGCCCCTTCTCGAACTTCTCCACATCACTTGGGTACTTTAACCCCCTAGTCCATCGATTCAACACCACAACCCTCCTAACCGGGGGCCAAAACATCGCCTCCCACTTAATCGACCTCTCCTGATATAAATTACTGGGCCCAGAAGGCCTAGCCACCCTACAAACAACAGCAGCCAAAAGCGCCACCACCCTCCACTCCGGCTCAATTAAAGCCTACCTAGGGTCCTTTGCTCTCTCCACCCTAATCCTCCTTATATCAATATACAGAACTACCCAATGGCCCTCAATCTCCGTAAAAACCACCCACTACTCAAAACTATTAACGATGCCCTAATTGACCTACCAACACCATCAAACATCTCAGCTTGATGAAACTTCGGGTCACTACTAGGCATTTGCTTAATTACACAAATTATCACAGGCTTACTACTAGCCACGCATTACACAGCAGATACCTCCCTAGCCTTTAACTCAGTTGCCCACATATGCCGAAACGTCCAGTTCGGCTGATTAATCCGCAACCTCCACGCAAACGGAGCCTCACTATTCTTTATCTGCATCTATCTACACATTGGCCGAGGATTTTACTACGGCTCGTACCTTAACAAAGAAACCTGAAATGTCGGAGTTGTCCTACTCCTAGCTCTAATAGCAACTGCCTTCGTAGGCTACGTACTCCCCTGAGGACAAATATCATTCTGAGGGGCTACAGTAATCACCAATCTATTCTCAGCAATCCCCTACATTGGCCAAACACTAGTAGAATGAGCTTGAGGGGGATTCTCAGTAGACAACCCCACACTAACACGATTCTTCGCCCTCCACTTCCTCCTCCCATTCGTTATAGCAGGACTCACACTAGTACACCTCACCTTCCTGCACGAAACAGGATCAAACAACCCACTGGGAATCCCCGCAGATTGCGACAAAATCCCCTTTCACCCTTACTACTCCACAAAAGACATTCTAGGGTTCGCACTAATACTCATCCTACTCGTCTCCCTAGCCTTATTTTCCCCCAATGCACTCGGAGACCCAGAAAACTTCACACCAGCCAACCCACTAGCCACACCTCCACACATCAAACCCGAATGATACTTCTTATTCGCATACGCCATCCTTCGATCCATCCCAAACAAACTAGGGGGAGTCCTAGCACTGGCAGCCTCTGTCCTAGTCCTATTTCTCACCCCACTCCTACACAAGTCAAAACAACGCTCAATAACCTTCCGACCCCTGTCACAAATTCTATTCTGGACCCTAGTAGCCAACCTCCTAATCCTCACCTGAGTAGGAAGCCAACCAGTCGAACACCCATTCATTATCATTGGCCAACTGGCCTCACTCTCCTACTTCACAATCATTCTAGTCCTATTCCCCCTTGCAGCTGTACTAGAAAACAAAATACTAAAGCTCTAATACTCTAATAGTTTATAAAAAACATTGGTCTTGTAAACCAAAGATTGAAGACTTAACCTCTTCTTAGAGTTACCCCTATCAGAAAGAAAGGAGTCGAACCTTTCTCACCAGCTCCCAAAGCTGACATTTTCAACTAAACTACTTTCTGACCCCTAGCCCTAAACAGCCCGAATAGCCCCTCGAGATAAACCGCGCACGAGCTCCAACACCACAAACAACGTTAACAACAGCCCCCAACCTCCAATTAAAAACAGCCCCGCCCCCCGCGAATAAAACACCGCTACCCCAGTAAAATCCAAACGAACCGAAGACAAACCACCAAAATCCACCGTATCCCCTCCAACCGACAATTCAAACCCCACCCCTAACACAACCCCTGCCACAACAACCAAGCACATACCCAAGCCATAACCAACGACCCCTCAATCAGCTCAGGCCTCAGGATAAGGGTCCGCCGCCAACGAAACTGAATAGACAAACACCACTAACATCCCCCCAAGGTACACTATTACCAAGGCCAATGACACGAAAGAAACCCCCAAACTTACCAACCAACCACACCCAGCCACAGAAGCCAAAACCAACCCTACAACCCCATAATAAGGCGACGGGTTAGAAGCGACCGCTAACCCCCCTAAAACAAGACATAACCCTAAAAATAAAACAAACACTATCATAAGTTCCTGCCCGGACCTTCCCCAGGACCTACGGCTTGAAAAGCCGTCGTTATACAAATTTAACTACAAGAACCTCTCTCTAACCCCCCCCCCCTTCCCCCCCCAGCATGTTTTCTCATGCTTTACAGGGTATGTACTCTCTGCATCGGGTCTTTTTGCCCCATCAGACACTACTATAATGTAGGATACTCCACGCGATACGGGTATGCTCTCCCAATTTAACTCAAACATTAACGCCCATAAGATAATGTTCGTGCAATTCCCCTTCTAGGGACACCTTTGTTTCAGGTACCATACAACCCAAGTGATCCTACCTCCGGCCTAGGCCGCCGGCGTCGCTTAAGATCGATACTGCTCTCTTATACCCAAAATCTACTAGATATACGAATAATGTCACAGTATACCCTTGTAATCTCCTAGGCAATTGTATTCGCCCACCTCCAAGGACCAATTCCCGTCCAACCACTTTCAGGAACTCCCAAGCCAGAGAGCCTGGTTATCTATTAATCGTGTTTCTCACGAGAACCGAGCTACCCCGTGTCAGTTATACCTTCGGTTATTGGCTTCAAGGACATAACATCCCCCTACACCCTAGCACAACTTGCTCTTTTGCGCCACTGGTTCCTATTTCAGGGCCATACCTTGATTCACTCCTTCTCTCTTGCTCTTCACAGATACAAGCGGTCGGTGTGAATATTCCTCCCTCTGTCTCGTAATCGCGGCATTCCGACCGTCCCTGCACTTTTTCCTTTTTGGGGGTCTCTTCAATAAGCCCTTCAAGTGCGTAGCAGGTGATCCCTTCCTCTTGACATGTCCATCACATGTGCGTCGAACTATCGTCCCCCGGAAACCGCATAACTTGTCATGGTTTCATCGTATAACCCGTCGCATACTCGGATACTGATGCACTTTGACCCCATTCACGAGGGGGAGGCTATTTACCTCTTAAGTATGCAGATAATGCAATGGTCACCGGACATACTCAATTTATTTCCTCTTTCTAGGATTTTCCATCTAAACTGCCAAAAAATCATCATTTTTTGTTCGTTTATTTTTATCTTGACATTTTTGTTTACGTTAACTAAAAATTAACCAAATTTTTAACTATATCTCCCTACCTCACACCAAAACATTCATCATCACAACATCATCATACAACTTTCCTCTATTTTCCCCCTACCAACCAACCCACAAAAACAAAAACTTCTTTCCCTCTCCCCAACACCAACCCCCCTAAAAAACCGTCACAATTAAAACACAAACAAAAATACACCCCA